AAGAAACTGAAAGATAAAGAAACCTCAGAAACGGAAGAAGGGGGAAAAATAAAGGAAGAAAATGATGTAGAAACAACTTATGAAATGAAGGAGACTGAACAAGAACAAGAGGAATCCACCGAAGAAAAACCTTCCCTTTGTTCGGAAGAAAAGGAGGATCTGGACAAAATAGATGAAACGGAAGAGATCCAAGTTAATGGAAAGGAAAAAACAAAGGATGAATTGAACTTTAAAGAGGCATACTATCAAGATAGCCCGGTTTACGAAGATTTTGATCTGGAAACCCATCAAGAGAATTGGGAATTGGGAAGACTGAAAGAAGAGAAAAATAAAAGATTGTGGGTTGAAAAAATTTTTGTCACTTTTTTTTTTGATTATAAGCGATGGAATCGTCCATTACGATATATAAAAAATGATAAATTAGAAAATGCTTTACGCAATGAAATGTCACAATTTTTTTTTTTTACATGTACAAGTGATGGGAAACAAATAATATCCTTTACATATCCACCCAGTTTATCAACTTTTTCGGAAATGCTAGAACGAAGAATTTCTTTGTACATAATAGAAAAACTATATGACGAAGATCTTTATAATTCTTGGATTTATGCTAATGAAAAAAAAAAGTGCAATTTGAACAATGAATTGAGAAGCCGAATCCAAATTCTAGAACAAAATGAGAGATCCTCTAGTCTGGATATGCTTGAAAAAAAAACCATATTATGTGATGATGAAAAAAAAAAGAAATGCTTGCCAAAAGCTTATGATCCTTTTTTCAACGGACCATATCGAGGAACGAGAAAAGAATTAGATTCACGTGCAATCATGAATACTTATACAGATACAGAAGATTTCATAGAATTTTTTTTTATAAATAAGATTCATGATTTACTTCTTAATAATTCCGTAAAACTTCATCGTCAATCATTTTTAAATTCTACAGAAGAAAAAAGACTTGATTCAGAAAGTGAAGAAAAATATTTTCAATTTTTATTTGATGTAATTACAACACATACAAAAGATCAAAAAATAATGAAAAAGAAATCTATTGGAATTAGAAAAGAAGAAATCAGTAAAAAGGTTTTTAGATGGTCATACAAATTAACCGAGAATTTGGGAGAAGAAGAAGAAAATGAAGAAGATTTGGAGGAAGAATATTATGAGATTCATTCAAGAAGAGCCAAGCTTGTGATAATTTATAATGATAATGATCAGAATACCAATTCTCTTTCTAGTATTCTGAATACTAGTAACAATGATGAAAAGGATGATCAAAATGAAGAGGTAGTTTTAATACGTTACTCACAACAATCGGATNTTCGTCGCAATCTAATCAAAGGATCCATGCGCGCTCAAAGACGTAAAACAGTTATTTGGAACCTCTTTCAAGCAAATGTACATTCTCCTCTTTTTTTGGATCGTCTAAACAAAACATCTTTTTTTTCGTTTTTTGATATCAACGAAATTAAGAATCTAATTTTTAGGAATTGGATGGCGAGAGAACAAGAATCAGAATTAAAAATTTCCTATTTTGAAAATGAAGATAAGAAAGAAGAAAAGGAGAAAGAAGAAAAGAAATATAAAAATGAACAGATAGAAGTATCAGAAGCTTGGGATACCTTTATATTTACTCAAGTAATAAGAGGTTTGATGTTAGTAACCCAATCTTTTCTTAGAAAATACATTATATTGCCTTCATTAATAATAGCCAAAAATCTTTTCCGTATTTTATTATTTCAAATTCCCGAATGGGACGAGGATTTTAAGGAATGGAATAGAGAAATCCATATTAAATGCACCTATAACGGTGTTCAATTATCAGAAACAGAATTTCCCCAAGCTTGGTTAATAGATGGTATTCAGATAAAGATTTTATATCCTTTCTGTCTAAAACCTTGGAGAAAATCTAGGGCACGATCTTATCAGAGAGATCTAATGAAAAAAAAAGAAAAAAAAACAAATTTTTGTTTTTTAACAGTCTGGGGAATGGAAGCGGAACTTCCCTTTGGTTCTCCCCGAAAACGACCTTTCTTTTTTGAACCTATTTATAAAGAACTTCAAAAAAGAAAAAAAAAGGTGAAAAAGAAATTTTTACAACTTCTAAGAAAAAAAAAATCCTTTCTAAAAGTTAGAAAAGAAAAAAAAAAAGGAGTCATCCAAATAGTTCAAATTATCAACCTAATAATGAAAAAACTGGATAAAGTAAATCCAAATTTATTATTTGAAGTGAGGAAAGAAAAAGTATATGAACCGAACAAAAATAAAAAAGATTTAAAAAGAAATATTCCTAGCGAATCATCCGTTCTGAATCAAACGATAAATTGGTTCAATTATTCACTAATAGAAAGAAAAATGAAAGATCTTTCTGATAAGACAATTCAAATCAGGAATCAAATCGAAGGAATTGCAAAAGACAAGAAAAAAAAAGAAATAGTTATAATTTATGATAATAAAAGATCGGGATTACAGAAGCATATTTTGAAAATATTAAAAAAGAAAAATATCCGATTAATGCGTAAATCACATTACTTTATCAAATCATTCATTGAAAAAATATACATAGATATTTTTTTATGTACCATTACCATTTCTAAGATCAATACACACCTTTTCTTTGAATCAACAAAAAAGATCTTTAATAAATCCATTTACAACAATGAAATAAATAAAAGAAATAAAGAACAAGAAGGAATTGATGAAAGAAATCAAAATACAATGAATTTTCTTTTGACTATAAACAAATTGTTTTCAAATATTGATAATACTAAGACTAGCAATAAAAATTCCAATACTTATTGGAACTTATCTTCCCTATCCCAAGCATATGTTTTTTACAAAATATCCCAAAACCAATTACTTAATAAGTATCATTTGAGACCTGTATTTCAATATCAAGGGAGCTATCCTTTTTTTAAGGATAATTTCAAAGACTATTGTATGATACACGGAATATTTAATTCTAAATCAAGACATAAGCAAATTAATACGTTTGTAATGAACGAATGGAAAAACTGGTTAAAAAGTTATTATCAATACGATTTATCTCAAAAAAAAAAGTATCAATTAGTACCTAATGAATGGAGAAATATAATTGATAAAAATCGTATGATTCAAAACAAGGAATCAAACCAATTGGATTTCTATAAAAAATACCGATTCATTTATTCCATGAAAGAAAATGACTATGCAGAGAATTCATTTATGAATAAAAAAGATAAATGGAAAAAACATTACAGATATGATATTTTATCATATAAATACATAAGCCTCCCTAATTTATACATTTCTGGATCAACATTAGAAAAAAACGGGGACCAAGAAATTACATATCATTTCAATACATCGAAACCTGAATCATTTTATGTATTGGTAAGTATACCTAGTAATGATTATCTAGAAAAAGGATTTCTTATTGATAGGAATACTAATTTGGATTTGGATAGAAAATATTTATGATTGTAGAATTCTTCATCTTTGTTTTCTAAATAATATTGAGAATAATATGGATATCTGGACCAATGCACATATTGGCATCAAGATTCAGAAAAATACTAAGACTGAAATTAATAATTTCAACAAAATGGAAAAAAAAGATCTTTTTTTTCCTACAATTCATCAAGAGATCAAAACATGCAATTTTATTTTTGAGTGCATGGGAATGAATAAAAAAAGGTTCTATGATAATGATATCGCATCCAATCATGATACTATACCAATCTAGAAACTTGGTTCTTCCCAGAATTTGTACTACTTTTTGATGTATATAAAATTCAACCTTGGATCATCCCAATCAAATCACTCTTTTTTCATTTTTCTATAAATGAAAAAATTAACGTAAAATCATCTAAGAAAAAAAAAGATCTTGAATTAGTAAAATCCAAGCAGGAAGAAAACCAACAAGAGGTCCAAAGAAATTTTGTATTGAATCTACTAAACCAAAAGAATAAAAAAGCTGTTGAAGAAGATTACGCAAGCTTAGAAATAAAAAAAGGTATAAAAAAAAAACAATATAAGAGCAAGAATGAAATGGAACTAGATTTCTTTTTGAAAAAATATTTCCTTTTTCAACTAAGATGGGGTGATCATTTGAATAAGAAAATAATGAAAAATATAAGGATATATTGTCTCCTACTTAGACTGATAAATCTAAAGGAAATTGCTATATCTTCGATTCAAAGAGGTGAAATAAATCTAGATGAAATGTTGATTCAAAGGGACCTAGTTCTTGCAGAATTGATAAGAAAGGGAATATTTATTATTGAACCAATTTGTCTATCTATACGAAGGGACGGAAATTCTATTATATATCAAACTATGGATATTTCATCAGTCGATAATAAGAAGTACCAAACAAATAAAAAATACACAAAAAAAAGAATTGAGAAAGGGGGGTTTGAAAAATCCATTGCACAACACAGCAACCTATTTTTGAGTGGAGACAAAAATCATTATGATTTACTTGTTCCTGAAAATATTCTATCCCCCAGACGTCGTAGAGAATTTCGAATTCGAATTTGTTTAAATTCCCGGAATTTTCATGTTAATGAAAATAAAATAAGAAACTGTGGACAATTTTTGAATGAGAACAAACATATTAATACAGATAGAAAAAATTTCATTAATTTCAAATTGTTTCTTTGGCCTAATTATAGATTAGAAGATTTAGCTTGTATGAATCGCTATTGGTTTGATGCCAATAACAGCAGTCGTTTCAGTATGTCAAGAATACATATGTATTAACAATTAGGAATGAATTCAATTCCAATGAAAAAGAATTTATAGTGGATTTCCTACATATCGTCTAACATATTTGGTAGATGAGAAAGTCAAAACATATACACTATGTGGTAATATTATAATACATGATGCTGATTTCATAGTATATCAACTTTAATTAGGAAGAGTGGAATTTATTTAAGTAAAAAAATTAAGTAAAAAGAACAAAGAAATTGTTCTATTTCGCGAATACATATATGTTTTGTATATTTTGATCAAAATATACAAAACATAAACCACATAAATGAAAAAAAAAAGAGTATATCAATAGAATTCAAATTTGATGTATACTAGATGAAAAGATAAAAATAACTGGCATAATTATTCTTTTTTATTTTTCCTGATCGGTAAAATTCACAGAAAATAAAGATACAAATTTTCATTTATGGTAAAAAAAAATTCATTCATCTCAGTTATTACACAAGAAGAAAAAGAAGAAAATAGTGGATCTGTTGAATTTCAAGTATTCCATTTCACCAGTAAGATACGGAGACTTACTTCACATTTAGAATTGCACAAAAGAGATTTTTTATCACAAAAAGGTCTACGAATAATTCTAGGAAAACGTCAACGATTATTGACTTATTTGTCAAAGAAAAATAAAGTGCGTTATAAGAAATTAACGGATCAATTAAATATTAGGGAACCAAAAATTTCTTAATTCAATTTGAATTTCTTATTCTTTTTTATTTTTTAATTATTTTTTTATTAGTTTATTAGTTCAGTTATTCTTTGTTTATATTTTTCATTTTAATAAATGAATGAAATAATGAATTAAGGAAAAAAAAAATATGAGCCACAAAGTACATTGGACAAGTACATTGGACAAAGTTTCATAATTACTTTATCCCATACAAATCATTTACCTGTAACTATTCAATATCTTTAGTAATATTTCTGGAATCAGTTCTTATATTAGGAGGTCTGGGAATAGTATTACTTACCAATCCCATTGATTCTGCCTTTTCATTGGTATTGGTTCTTCTTGTTTGTATATCCGTAATTCTATAGTTTTTTTAATTCCTATTTTGTAGCTGCCACTCAGTTGTTTATTTGTGGGAACCATAAATGTATTAATCATATTTGCTGTGCTGTTTATGAACGGTTCATAATATTCCAATGATTCCTATTTGCAGACCTTTGGAAATAGGATCACTTCATTGGTTTGTACAAATCTTTTTTTTTCTCAATCTTTGTTATAGCCATTGCTGCTGTTTAAGCAGCTATTGGCCTAGCTATTGTTTCGTCGATCCATTGTAACAGAAAATCAATTCGTATTTATCAATCAAATTTGCTGAAAAATTAGTCATAATTATTCTCTTTTCACATATAAATCGAAATATAAGACTTTTAGAATAAAATATCAGACTTTTAGAATAATTAGAATATTCTAAATATAAATAGAATCTAATAGAATTAGAATAATAAGATAATCTAATTATAATTCAAGATTAAGAGAATCTAAAATTCTCTTATTATTATTTACTTATTTATTTTCTTTCTTTTTTCATATAGATTTATGATTGAGATTTAGAGTTACTAACCTCTTCTATCACTAACCTAATAACAAACATATTAATTTGATATTTATATTTGATATTTATATAATTTATATATAATATATCAATATATCCTTAATTCTATTTCTAGAATTCTATTTTTATCTATCTATTATCTATATAATTATTATCTATATAATTATTCTACCTATATCACTATATAATTAGATTTCTATATACTAGAATCTTTATATCTTTATATATTATATCCTTATCTATTATATATCTATATACATATAGTAAAATTAACATGAATTGAATTCGTAAACTTATATTTCATGGTTATTTAAATGGAAATCAAAGTATCTTGGTCCTTTCTCATAAACAGATTAAAAAATCTATTTATTCTTAAATTTTTGATAAATCATTGATTCATCTGGTGTCTACAATAGAAAATATATGATTATTTCATTTTCTTATTTTACCAGATTGAAAATTTTTTGTGTTCAAAACTGGAATTTACAGACCCAATGTCACATTCAGTAAAGATTTATGATACATGTATAGGATGTACCCAATGTGTTCGAGCTTGCCCCACGGATGTATTGGAAATGATACCTTGGGACGGATGTAAAGCTAAGCAAATTGCTTCTGCGCCAAGAACCGAAGATTGTGTAGGTTGTAAAAGATGTGAATCCGCTTGTCCAACGGATTTTTTGAGTGTCCGTGTTTATTTATGGCATGAAACAACTCGCAGCATGGGTCTTTCTTATTGATATGTGATAAAAAACTCCACTTGAATCATTTGATTCCTCTTTACCAACAAAAGCCCGTATTCGAGAAAAGAGAATATATTATTCTTCTCCCGAGCACGGGCTTTTCTGGTATAAAATTATCTTGTCTTTATCACGAGTTATTTTCCTTGGTTAACAATACTTTTTGGTTTGACCATATTTGCGGGTTCTTCAATTCTCTTTTTCACTCATAGGAGAAATAAGGTATAGATGGTATACTCTATATATATGTATCCTAGAGTTCCTTCTAATGATCTATTTATTTTGGTTTTATTTTGTTATCATTTCCCAATTAGAGAATCCATTAATCCAATCTAAGACGGATTCTAAATGGATCAATCTTTTTGATTTTCAATGGAGACTGGAAACCGATGGACTTTCCATAGGACCCTTTTTACTGACAGGATTTAGAACTACTTTAGTAGCTTGGCCAATTACTAAAAATCCGCGATTTTTATATTTCTTGATGTTAGCAATGTATAGTGGTCAAATAGCATCATATTCTTCTCGAGACTTTTTCCTTTTTCTCATCATGTAGGAATTAAAATTAATTCCTTTTTTATTTACTTTTATCCATGTGGGGAGGAAAAAAATGTCTATACTCAACTACAAAGTTTATTTTGTGCACTACCGGAGGTTCTTTTTTTTTCTTAATAGGAATTCTAGGTATGGGTTTCCTAATTATAGGAATAACTGTCATAGGACTTAATGAAATCATTTTATAAATACTATCTCATAGATTGATTGGTGCTGTGCTTTTTTCTTAGCAGAAAAAAGTTGTGATAGAATACGTTTTTTTTATCTCGAAGAGATGGGGATACCTATTCCAATGTCAAATTCCAATGTCAAAAATCTTTATCATGTTTAGTAGTTTCTCGAGGGTTTCTCTTGCATTGCCAGGAATGAGTGGTTTTGTTGCAGAATTCTTACTCTTTTTTGGAATAATTACCAGCCCAAAATATCTTTTCATACCAAAAATGTTAATTACTTTTGTGATGTCAATTGGAATGATATGAAATTCTATTTTTTATTATCTATGTTACGATATTACGTCAGATTTTCTATGGATATAAGCTATTTAATATTACAAACTCAATTTTTTTAAGTCTGGACCACGAGAACTCTTTGTCTCGATCTATATCTTTCTACCTGTAATAGGAATTGGTATTTATCCTGATTTGTTCTCCCATTATCGGTTGACAAGGTACAAGTTCTATTTTTATAGATACTCATTCTTTCTTTAGATTCAAGAAATTTAATTAATTGGAAAAAAAAAAAGTCTTAGAATTCTTCGACTTTCATATTTTCATGATTCTTCGTTGTGCAATGAAAAAAAGGTAAGTGTTAATTAGAATTGTAATTAGATATATCTAAAGTTTTTGAGAACCTTTTGAATAATTCCTCTATTTAAAAATTAAAAGGTTCTCAAAAACTCGCACAAAATTTCATTGTGTATCTGACGATTCTTTGACGATTCTTTTATGTATCTTTTATTTTTTATTTATTCTTTATGCAGTTTCTTTTATTCAATTAGTCAATTAGATATTCATTGGAATGAGCCATAACTATGGAACCCAATTCCTAATAGATTGATCCCAAAATAGCATATCCAAATTAGGAGAAATCCTATAGAAGCTACAAATGCCGAATTCGTAACTTGATCTTGCAATTTTGAATTTTTTCTAGTATGTAAATAAATTGCAAATATGGTCCAAGTAATAAATGCCCAAGTTTCCTTAGGATCCCAATTCCAATATGAACCCCATGCTTCATTAGCCCATACTGCTCCAGAAAGAATACCTATGGTTAAAAAGGTAAACCCTAAACTAATGACACGATAACTCCAAGAATCCAAATGTTGAATTAATTGATATTTGTAAAAATTTTTAAATGATAGTAAAGAAGTCTTTTTTAAAATACTTCCTTTTTCGTTCAAATATTCCATATTACCAAAGAAAAACGATTTCCTTAAACTGTAAAAATTCTTGTTTTTCAAAAAAAAATCGGTTTTTTTTTGAAATGTAATCACTATAAGAGCAACTGATAATAAAGATCCGCATAAAAGAGCTGCATAGCTCAATAACATCATACTGACATGCATCATTAACCACTGAGATTGTAGAGCAGGTACTAATATTGCGGGTTGATGCATTTCAGTTGAAAGACCTGACGTGGCGAAACCTTGGGTAAAAATGGCACTTGGTGCAGTTATTGCGTTTAAATCATTTTTATAATTCCTAATATACAGAATTATATGAATAATGGATAAACTCCATGAAAGGAAAATTAATGATTCGTATAAATTACTTAAAGGAAAATGTCCCGAAGAAATCCAACGAGTAACTAAAAACCCTGTTATAGAGGAAAAAGTAGCTATCATTCCTTTTTCTAATGAATTACGTAATTCTTCGATTTCGTAGACTAATAAGTTCATCAAATGAATTATAATCACAATTGAAATGATCGAAAAGGAAATATGAGTTAATATATGCTCTAAGGTCGCAAATATCATAAAGAAAAGTCCTTTTTAAAAAATTGAAATTGGGAGTTTAAATAGAATCTAAAATATTGAAAATTTTAGATTCTTTAGATTCTATTAGATCTATTATACAATTAGATCTATTGCATCTATATTATTAACATGAATTACTATTTATGCCGCCACTCGGACTCGAACCGAGATGCTCTAGCACTGCTTCCTAAGAGCAGCGTGTCTACCAATTTCACCATGGCGGCGGCTTACTTTAAATAATAATAGGAAATTCATGTTGAATTGTCTATATTGAATAAAGTTTAGCAAAAAATGAAGAAAGATACATTTCCATTCGTATATTCATATGGAAATGTTCAATATCAATACTACTTAATTAGTATCTTCATCTTCATAAGTTCATTTTTAATAATCAATTTTATCCGTACTATAAATCTAGC